TAGTACTTCCCAAGGAGCGGGAACTGCCATTCTAACCCTTCTTGGGGGATTCCATCCACAAACACAAAGTTTATGGTTGACGGATATCGCCCATCATCATTTAGCTATTGGCTTTATTTTTCTAATTGCTGGTCATATGTATAGAACTAACTTCGGAATTGGGCACAGTATCAAAGATCTTTTAGAAGCACATACTCCTCCAGGGGGTCGATTAGGACGTGGACATAAAGGTCTTTATGACACAATCAATAACTCGATTCATTTTCAATTAGGTCTTGCTCTAGCTTCTTTAGGGGTTATTACCTCCTTAGTAGCTCAACATATGTACTCTTTACCTGCTTATGCATTCATTGCACAAGACTTTACCACTCAAGCTGCCTTATATACTCATCACCAATATATTGCAGGGTTCATCATGACAGGAGCCTTTGCTCATGGAGCTATATTTTTTATTAGAGATTACAATCCAGCTCAGAATGAGAATAATGTATTGGCAAGAATGTTGGACCATAAAGAAGCGATCATATCACATTTAAGCTGGGCAAGCCTTTTTCTGGGGTTCCATACGTTAGGCCTTTATGTTCATAACGATGTCATGCTTGCTTTTGGTACTCCGGAAAAACAAATTTTAATCGAACCGATATTTGCTCAATGGATACAATCTGCTCATGGTAAGACTTCTTACGGATTTGATGTACTCTTATCTTCAACAAGCGGTCCAGCCTTTAATGCAGGTCGAAACCTATGGTTACCCGGATGGTTGAATGCTGTTAATGAAAATAGAAATTCTCTTTTCTTAACAATAGGCCCTGGAGATTTCTTGGTTCATCATGCTATTGCTCTAGGTTTGCATACAACTACATTGATTTTAGTAAAGGGTGCTTTAGACGCACGTGGTTCTAAATTAATGCCGGATAAAAAAGATTTTGGTTATAGTTTTCCTTGCGACGGACCAGGGCGTGGCGGTACTTGTGATATTTCTGCTTGGGACGCTTTTTATTTGGCAGTTTTCTGGATGTTAAATACCATTGGATGGGTTACTTTTTATTGGCATTGGAAACATATCACTTTATGGCAGGGTAATGTTTCACAATTTAATGAGTCCTCCACCTATTTGATGGGATGGTTAAGAGATTATCTATGGTTAAACTCTTCACAACTTATCAATGGATATAATCCTTTTGGTATGAATAGTTTATCGGTATGGGCATGGATGTTCTTATTTGGACATCTTGTTTGGGCTACAGGGTTTATGTTCTTAATTTCTTGGCGTGGATATTGGCAGGAATTGATTGAAACTTTAGCATGGGCTCATGAACGGACACCTTTGGCTAATTTGATTCGCTGGAGAGATAAACCGGTTGCTCTTTCCATCGTGCAAGCAAGATTGGTCGGATTAGCCCACTTTTCCGTAGGTTATATATTTACTTATGCAGCTTTCTTGATAGCCTCAACATCAGGAAAATTTGGTTAATTTAATATAGTTATTTATTGTCTTTTGATATACTCTAACAATTTTATTTTTTGGAGAGGTAGAATTCTGCCTTCTTATATTTTTATATCCAGGATTTGAACTGTATCGTTTATAACAATAGGTAATTTCATTTTATGGCAAAAAAAAGTTTAATTCAGAGGGAACACAAGCGAAAGAAATTGGAAGAAAAATATCGTTTGATTCGTCAATCCCTAAAAAAGAAAAGCAAAGACTCATCCCTTAGTCAAAAACAAAAAATAGAAATTCAGAGAAAATTGCAATCTCTACCACGTAACAGTGCACCTATACGTCTTCATAGACGTTGTCTTTTTACTGGAAGACCTAGAGCTCACTATCGAGATTTTGGACTATCCGGGCACATACTTCGAGAAATGGTTCATGCATGTTTGTTACCGGGTGCAACAAAATCAAGTTGGTAAGGATAACAATATCATTTCTATTTTCTATTTTTATCTAAAAGATTTTTCAATATCGCTTCCCAATTGTACCTATTTTTATGAATGGATTTCTTTGACCTAGATTTTATGGACCCTCTATTTAGAAAGAAATGGATACAATATACCATTTGTATCGTTTTTGTAAAGAAAGAGGGTATCCAATCTTTTAATTTTTTTCTTTCTTTTTTCGAAAACCATATATATCATTATCATCTTTGAGTTATGGCCCTTGGTACACGTCATGATCTAACTCAACTTAGTTGACTATGATTCAAGGGTTCAAAACTAATTGACTCAACAACAAGTTTTTTTGGAAATTCTATTGCAGACTTTTGATTTCATCATAGTTATGCTACGGAATTTGAAAAATCTTATTTATTCTTAAATAACCATATTTTGGTTATAGATCAATTCGATTTCATATTAGAACAATGCAAACCATACTATTTCAAATCTTGAAAATAAAATAATATTTTCTTTTTTTTTTTCTCTTAATCCTAGGATATTCGATTCACTTTTCTTTCATCTTCGCAAAAAAAAAAAAAAGAAAAATTAATATATTCATATATAAAATTAATATATTCATATTTTAGTAAATAATAAGGAGATTTTATGATTTTTCAAACATTCCAAAAATATATTATTCAATCATATTCCACCTTTCCCTTTAAAAAGCCCTTACCCCCAGGGAGGAACACTTTAATAGAAAGAGTTTTTAGTTCCAGTTACGATTATGACTCTACAGGAATTTTTTTGAAGTATTGTTTGAAGTATGGTAGTGACACTGAAACTGAGCAAAACAAAAAAGTTTTAAAAAAAATTATAAAAAAGTTTCATAAAGACTTTCGATCGCTAGATAAAAAAAAGGAAGCTGTCGACAAAATCTTAAATAAACACAGTTTTTTTTCTTCTGTAATAAAACGTACAAATCTTTTGAAATATAATTATGATTTTTTAATTCGTCATTTTTATTCATTTTCATATGAATACGATATCAATATCGAAATTGGGAACTATATTCCAGATATTCTTTATGAATGTAAATCAGAAATTGTAGAATCAATTATGGATATGTTTGAAAATGATCCAAATAATTTGAGAAACTTCTTCCATCCTATTTTAGTTAACGGATTTCTAGTTTTAAGATTGAAATTGAATCCTTTTATTCCTAAGACTATTCCTCAAACTACTCTTGGGTTCCCTAATACTACTTGGCTTTATAGTAGCTACGAAATAAACTTGTATTGTAAAAAAATAAAAAAGAAATTTGCTAAAAGTCCGGGTTCCTATGATACCAACCCTTTGACTGATAAAATAACTAAAAATAAAGAAATCACTAATATCAATTCAGAAAACTTGTCAAGTGACAATAATGCAAGTTCACAGGAAAAAGTATCCTTCAATAAATATAAAAAGAATCGCTCTTTACTAAAACACCAAAATACAGAGGATGTATTTGCACCATACGGTCATTTATGGACTTTTTGTAAAAATTGTGAGAAATCCATTTACAAAGAATATGCGCAAAAAAATAAATATATTTGTCAACATTGTGCATTTCATTTACCAATGGGTAGTTTAGATCGAATCGAATCTTTGATTGATTCTGGTACTTGGGATCCTACGGATGAGAATATGGTTTCTATTGATCCCTATGATATTCTTAGAAAAAGTCTTCATATAGAAGATTTGAAAAAATATTTTGAACAATGTAAAAAAAGCCAACTTTCATTTTTCTTAGACACGGATGACAAGTTACAGGATAAAGAATTTGACTATTTTGACTTTCGTGAAATATGGAAAATGTACCTATGTATATTTTATCAAAATCAAATTTCTCGTGAAATTCAATCAAATTGGTACCTTATTCCTTTTAACGAAGTTATATCAAGGGTATTGAAAATACCCATAAATGATGATGAGTATGATGGATTTGACGAGGAGAAAGAACTTCAAGACCTTCTCAAAATTCTTCCCTCAGATGAAGAGGAACTCGATTCAGAGGGTCTAGATCCAGAGGAATCCACTGTAGAGCAAACTAGCGCAGAAGAATCCACTGCAGAACAAGTTTCTGCAGAGCAAATGTCTACAAATACAGACGAATTCACTGCAGAAAAATCTATTATAAAGAAAAAACCTAATTTAAAGGAATTAGTGCAACTATTTTTTCTAGAAGAAAAAGAAGTAAAAAAAGACATAGAAGCAAGAAAAGAAATACAAGCAAAAGAAGAACTAGAAGCAAAAGAAAAAATAGAAGCAAAAAAAAAACTAGAAGAAAAAGAAAAAAACCTTGCTTCTGCTGATGATGAAAATGCTAATCAAAATTCAGAAAAATCAACAAAATCAAAAAAATCAGAAAAATTACAAAAATCAGAAAAAGATATACCTTACATAGATAAGGTCCATTTTTCTCAAAGAAAAACGGGTTTGACTGACGCTATTCAAACAGGAATAGGTAAACTCGACGGTATCCCTGTAGCACTTGCGGTTATGGATTTTCAGTTTATCGGAGGAAGTATGGGGTCGGTAGTGGGTGAAAAAATAACCCGTCTAATTGAGAGTGCTAGAGTTTTAGGTTTACCTATCATTATTTCTTGTGCTTCTGGAGGAGCTCGTATGCAAGAAGGAAGTTTCAGCTTAATGCAGATGGCTAAAATATCTTCAATTTTATTGAATTATCCATTCTTTAATGACATATTTTTAGTGTCACTTTTAACATCGCCTACAACAGGTGGTGTCACAGCCAGTTTTGGAATGCTTGGTGATATAATTATTGGCGAACCAGAAGCATACATTGCATTTGCGGGTAAACGAGTAATTGAACAAGTAATGAAAATCGAAGTACCCCCGGGTATACAGGAAGCTGAATATTTATTTGAAAAAGGCTCATTGGATTCAATTGTACCGCGTAATCTTTTAAAAGGTGTTCTTAGTGAATTATTTAAGTTCCACCCAAGTTTAATTTTAAAAGCAATGCGAAAGAAAAGGAACTGGAGAGTTTGAATTTTGAATAGAAAAAAATTGATAAACTAGACGAGAGGAGCAAATAAAGAATATTCTAGTCTTTTCTATTCAAGTATTTTGGATATTTTATGCCCATTCAGTCTTTTTCACTGGCGGAATTACTATAGAATATGTGAGAATGACGATACAATAAGAATTCAAAGAGTTTACACTGATAACAAAATCAGTGTACTTGTAAATGAATGGATTATCAATCAGAGGCAAAATTAGGTAGGAGCATCATACATCATAGAAGAACAATATCTAGAATTCAAGAGGAAAATTCTCAAAAATTTTAAAAATTTTTTGTTAGGAACGACTTTTCGATTCTAGTAAAGAAATTTCTAAAATTCTTATTTCTTCTTGTATTGATGCTGCACTAAAAAAATCCAATCACTTTCTTTTTTTTTTTTTTTTCTTTTTAGATTTTTTGTTATAATTGCTATGCTAACTATGTCAATTGCTAGTTTTTTTAGAATTTGAATGAAGTTGGGTTGGGATTCAAATATTTTTTTTTTGAATCTCAACTTCAAAAAAAATGATCTCTTTTTATTTTATATGAAATGAATGGATATCTACTTATCTTTTCTTATTTTAGATTTTTAACTTACTTATATTTATAAATATTTCTAAAAGATAATAAAATATGAAAAAACCTAAACGAAGAATTACTGCTCCACGCATGAATCGGCGTCTTTTTTCTAAACGTTTTCGTTTACTTAGACCTATACGACGTAAGATACAAAAAGGACTTATTCATATTCAAGCAAGTTCTAACAATACCATGATAACTGTTACAGATTTGGGAGGTCAAGTAGTTTCTTGGGATTCCGCTGGTACTTCTCGATTCAAAGGTCCAAAAAAAGCAACACCCTATGCTGCCCAAACCGCAACAAGAAATGCTATTTATATGTTAGTAAAAGAGGGTATGGAACGAGCAGCAATTTTGATAAACGGTGCCGGTCCCGGAAGAGCTGCAGCATTAAGAACCGTTCTTCAGAGTGGTGTAAAATTAAATTTCATACGTGATGTAACACCTATGCCACATAATGGATGCCGACCTCCTAAAAGACGACGTGTTTAAAAAAAATCTTTTAATTAAATTTTAATTAAATTAATTAATTGAAAAAAGAAATTCTGGTGTATAGAGACGACGTTATCGTTTGAGAGGTAACCATAGAAATGATGGAATCCGCTATTTTATTTTTTTTGAATTGAATATAGAATTCTTTATTGAAGAACGGGAAGAAAAGCAAGAATCGTGGTTGAGAAGGTTATAGTAGCAAAAGCCATAGGAATCGATATTTGATATATTGGAATAGTTCGCTTTGTTATTGATTGACCCTAGTCGAAGAAAAGAATAACTGGGAGAAAACAGATATGGTAAACATTTTGTATATTGGGAAAGCAAAAAAAATGATTAACCTATCGGTTAATATTCTTAATTTTCCAAATTCAAGAAATAATTAGTGAAATTTACTGTAGACTTTTCGAATTTTTGTCGAGATTTGATTTTATTTTTGATGCTATTATTAAAAATAGTAGCAAAAATTTTGACGTGATCAATTTCTCCACTCTTTTGAAAATTATAAAAAGAACTTTGTTTCGATTAAGTTTTAATAAAATTATGTTATTTCATAAAATATGTTTTTTCATAAAATTTCATTTTATGAAAAAACATATTTTATTACTTACTATTTTGTATTTTTTCACTATTATTTTATTTATTTTTTTTATGATAAAAAACAAAAAACATTGAGATATTCTTAAAAATAAAGACTCTTATTAGAAAGATTAGAAAGAAGAGTCTTGAGTTAAGAAAACTAAGGAAATTGACTCAACAACAAGTTTTTTTAGAAACTCTGTTGCAGACTTTTTATTTTATCATAGTTATATTATAGTTATTCTATGGAATTTGAAAAATAAATCTTATTTATTCTTAAGTAACCATATTATATTATGCATATAGATTATTATGCATATAGATCGATTCGATTTCATATTATCTTATAAGGATCCAAGCCATCGTATTGGATTTCATTTATTTATATAAGTTCAATGTCTCCATAAGATTCTATCGCGAGTTTAACATATTGTTAAAGATATAGTGAAAAACATAAGGTTTAGATCGATCTAGATCAAACAATTATATTATTTATATATGTATGAGCAAAATAAAAAAGAAAAACACTTTCAAAATGAAGTGGAAATGTATTGAGTCGAGAATCGAAAATCCATGTTTACATTATGGTCGTTTCATTCTATCCCCCTTTCAAAAAGGTCAGGCTGATACTTTAGGTACTGCCTTGCGAAGAACATTGCTTAGTGAAATCCAAGGAACTGCTATTACATATATTAGATATATTCAAATTAATAACAAAAAGTTGGAGAAAGTATCTCATGAGTATAGTCATATAGAAGATGTCGAAGAATCAATACATGAAATAATCTTAAATTTAAAACAAATTGTATTAAAGAGTTGTATCCATGAATCTATTTTTGCATCTATTTGTGTCAGTGGTCCTATGCGTGTAACTGCAGGACATATTAAGCTACCGTCTTCTG